TTTCTGTAAATACTGCATATTTGATTCCATCCATAAATCCATTTTCTTCCCTATGAGTTCCAGTATCGATAAGAATTCTAGTTCTTACTGTTCATATGTTATGGTATGAATATACCATACCAATTCGCTATGTATGGATGATGAGATTCCATTGATACAGAGCCAATTCCAATAGACTTATTGAATGTTCCCATTGGCGTGCATCCAGCAGGAATTGAACCTACGAATTTGCCAATTATGAGTTGGGCGCTTTAACCATTCAGCCATGGATGCTTAACAGGGATCATCGTACATCGTGAATAACCAAATTCCAATTGAAATGAAATCTTTAGGAGGAATCAATGAAACGACATCAATTCAAATCCTGGATATTCGAATTGAGAGAGATATTGAGAGAGATCAAGAATTCTCACTATTTCTTAGATTCATGGATCAAATTTGATTCAGTGGGATCTTTCACTCACATTTTTTTCCACCAAGAACGTTTTATGAAACTCTTTGACCCCCGAATTTGGAGTATCCTACTTTCACGTGATTCACAGGGTGCAACAAGCAATCGATATTTCACGATCAAAGGTGTAGTACTGCTCGTAGTAGTGGTCCTTATATCTCGTATTAACAATCGAAAGATGGTCGAAAGAAAAAATCTCTATTTGATGGGGCTTCTTCCTATACCTATGAATTCCATTGGACCCAGAAAGGAGACATTGGAAGAATCTTTTTGGTCTTCCAATAGAAATAGGTTGATTGTTTCGCTCCTGTATCTTCCAAAAGGGAAAAAGATTTATGAGAGTTGTTTCATGGATCCGCAAGAGAGTACTTGGGTTATCCCAATAAAGAAAAAGCGTATCATGCCTGAATCTAACCGGGGTTCGCGGTGGTGGAGGAACCGGATCGGAAAAAAGAGGGATTCTAGTTGTCAGATATCTAATGAAACCGTAGCTGGAATTGAGATCTCATTCAAAGAGAAAGATAGCAAATATCTGGAGTTTCTTTTTTTATCCTATACGGATGATCCGATCCGCAAGGACCATGATTGGGAATTGTTTGATCGTCTTTCTCCGAGGAAGAAACGAAACATAATCAACTTGAATTCGGGACAGCTATTCGAAATCTTAGGGAAAGACTTGATTTGTTATCTCATGTCTGCTTTTCGTGAAAAAAGACCAATTCAGGGGGAGAGTTTCTTCAAACAACAAGGAGCTGGGGCAACTATGCAATCCAATGATATTGAGCATGTTTCCCATCTCTTCTCGAGAAACAAGTGGGGTATTTCTTTGCAAAATTGTGTTCAATTTCATATGTGGCAATTCCGCCAAGATCTCTTCGTTAGTTGGGGGAAGAATCAGCACGAATCGGATTTTTTGAGGAACGTCTCGAGTTGGATTTGGTTAGACAATGTGTGGTTGGTAAACAAGGATCGGTTTTTTAGCAAGGTACGAAATGTATTGTCAAATATTCAATATGATTCCACAAGATCTATTTTCGTTCAAGTAACGGATTCTAGCCAATGGGAAGGATCTTCTTCTGATCAATCCAGAGATCATTTCGATTCCGTTAGAAATGAGAATTCAGAATATCACACATTGATCGATCAAACAGAGATTAAGCAACTAAAGGAGAGATCGATTCTTTGGGATCCTTCCTTTCTTCAAACGGAACGAACAGAGATAGAATCAGATCGATTCCCAAAATGCATTTTTGGATATTCCTCCATGTCCTGGCTATTCACGGAACCTGATAAGCGGATGAATAATCATCTGCTTCCGGAAGAAATCGAAGAATTTCTTGGGAATCCTACAAGATCAATTCGTTCTTTTTTCTCTGACAGATGGTCAGAACTTCATCTGGGTTCGAATCCTACTGAGAGGTCCACTAGAGATCATAAATTGTTGAAGAAAAAACAAGATGTTTCTTTTGTCCCTTCCAGGCGAGCGGAAAATAAAGAAATGGTTGATATATTCAAGATAATTACGTATTTACAAGATACCGTCTCAATTCATCCTTCGGAACCATATCACATCCCGGATCTGGTTCCGAAGGATGAACCGGATAGGGACAGTTCCAATAAGATTTCATTCTTGAACAAAAATCCATTTTTTGATTTCTTTCATCTATTCCATGACCGGAACAAAGGGGGATACGCGTTACGCCACGATTTTTTTGAATCAGAAGAGAGATTCCCAGAAATGGCGGATCTATTCACTCTATCAATAACCGAGCCGGATCTGGTGTTTCATAGGGGATTTGCCTTTTCTATTGATTCCTACGGGTTGGATCAAAAAAAATTCTTGAATGAGGTATTCAACTCCAGAGATGAATCGAAAAATAAATCTTTATTGGTTCTACCTCCTCTTTTTTATGAGGAGAATGAATCTTTTTCTCGAAGGATAAGAAAAGAATCGGTCCGGATCTACTGCGGGAATGAGTTGGAAGATCCCAAACTAAAAACAGCGGTATTTGCTAGCAACAACATAATGGAGGCAGTCAATCAATATAG